CATCTGCTAAAGCTTGAAGAATTCCGAAAGGACCCGCGTATTCGGGTCCAATACGTTGTTGTATCCCTGCAGATATTTCTCTTTCTAACCAAACAATTACTAGTACACCTAGTGTGATTCCTAATACAAGAATTAAAATAGGGATAAGCATCCATATGATCCCATAGACTTCTTTTAAGGATCCCAATCTGAAAAAAGAATTGATAGCTTGTATTTTTGTTGTATCAATTATCATTTCAACGATCAACTTCTCCCATAATAATATCTATGCTACCTAGTATCGTCATAATATCAGCCAATTTCATTCTTTTAACTAACTGCGGAAGAATTTGCAAGTTGATAAAACCAGGCGGTCTAATTTTCCATCTCCAAGGAAAAACACTCCGATCTCCTATCAGAAAAATTCCTAATTCTCCTTTTGGTGCTTCGACTCTTACATAAAGTTCTTGCTTGGACAATTCAAAAGTAGGAGAAGGTTTTTTACTAATAAATCGATATTCAAAATCATTCCATTCCGGGTCTTTGATTCTATCAAAGCGGCGGCTTTCTAAATTCTCATAGGGTCCCCCCGGAATTCCTTCCAGAGCCTGCTGGATAATTTTTATAGATTCTGTCATTTCGCCAATTCGTACTAAATACCGAGCTAACGAATCCCCCTCTTTTTGCCATTGAATCTCCCAATCAAATTCCTCGTAACACTCATAACGATCAACTTTACGAAGATCCCATTGTATTCCGGAAGCTCGTAGCGTTGGTCCCGATAAACCCCAGTTTAGTGCCTCTTCTCCCCCAATAATGCCTACGCCCTCAACCCGTTCTAAAAAAATAGGATTCCGTGTAATAAGCTTTTGATATTCAGCAACCCCGGTTAAAAAATAATCGCAAAAATCCAAACATTTATCTATCCAGCCATGAGGTAGATCAGCAGCGACTCCTCCGATACGAAAAAAATTATGCATCATGCGCATGCCGGTAGCCGCTTCAAATAGGTCATATATCAATTCTCGTTCTCGAAAAATATAGAAGAAAGGAGTCTGCGCCCCAATATCTGCCATAAAAGGACCAAGCCATAACAAATGGGAAGCGATACGACTCAACTCCAACATAATAGCTCTGATATAGCTAGCCCTTTTAGGTACTTGAATATTCCCTAGCTGTTCGGGCCCGTTTACGGTTATTGCTTCTGTGAACATAGTAGCTAAATAATCCCAACGTGTTACATAAGGCAAATATTGTATAATTGTTCGATTTTCCGCAATTTTCTCCATCCCTCTATGTAAATAACCCAATACTGGTTCACAGTTAATGACATCTTCACCATCGAGAGTAACGATCAGTCGAAGAACACCATGCATTGATGGGTGGTGAGGGCCCATATTGACTATCATGAGGTCTTTTCTTGTAGTTGGTGGAATCATAAGTTTTTCTCGAGTCATTCTTCCATGCATTGCTGAAAGTAAAAAGAAAGAAGTTCATCAAAATTTAAACGACTAAGCTCAAAAAGTCTCACGCTTCAAATTAACGAGTTTTTATCTCTCGAATATCCAACTCCCCAATTAATTCTTTATAGCGCCCCCTATTTATTTTTGACAAATAGGCCAGCAGTCGTTGACGTTTTCCCAAAATTTTTCGCAAACCTCGCTGAGATGAAAAGTCTTTTTTGTGCAATTCCAAATGTGAAGTGAGTTTCCTTATTTTAGTGGTGAAACTGAATACTTGAAATTCAACAGACCCCCTGGTTTCTTTGTTTTCGTTTTGAAAAATAACCGAAATCGATGAATTTTTGACCATAAAAAAACGCCCCCTGCCCTTTTTACAGATATGGATTTTACCGATCAGTAATAATAATGCCATTAATTTGAATGTGGTATATACAAGAATCTAATCAAAATGTTTTTCTGACCTCCTAATTTCCTGAATTCAAATCAATCAATCCAATTTTGAATTGGTTTTCTATAGGAATAGAAAGGGTTGGTACATTTTTGGATCGAAGAATTTAGACCTAAAATAAAGAAGGTTCCATTGATTCATTTCGAGATCGAATTCAGACATTATTCATTTGATATTGGATACTAGAATGAAATGTGAGATAAGACATCAGATCTGTGTATTTGTTTGCTTTCATATACCCTATTATATATATAGGGTATAGGATATACAGAAAAGTGTATTATCAAAAAATTTTCAATCGTGGATACATCTGTATCCTTAACATACCGAAACGGCTACCATTATTGGTATCAAACCAATACCGATTCATACAAGCTAAATCTTCGAATCGATAATTAGGCCAAAGAAAGAACTTTAATTTCATTAATTGATTTTTCTCTCTATCAAGATGGTTATTGTCATGTAAAACCTGGCTGCTGTTTTTTACGTTCCAAAATACCGGATTTTGATCTATATAATTTCTCTTTTTTGAATTGAAACAAATTAGAATTCTCAATTTTCTACGACGTCTAAAGGATAAAATATTTTCGGGAACAAGTAAATCAAAATTATTGTTAGAAGCATGTCCTTGCTCTTGGTATTTTTGATGCTTATTCTTATGAACTAACGAAATACCCACGGTTTGATACATAACAAATTGCCCATCTTTTTGTTCAGACAAACGAATGGGTTCTAGAATTAATACTCCCTTCTTCATAAATTCTGAAAGAGTTAAATTATCATTAATCCTTATTATATCCAAATTCATTTGTTTCTTTTGAATCGAGGATATAATAAGTTTTGCTGAAGGTATCAGTTGACGCAGGAGGCAATATAGATTGATATTATTGATCATTTTTTCATTCAAAGTTTCATCCCATCGCAATTGAAAAAGCAAATAACGTTTCATGAACAAACGGCGTTCTGCTTTCGTGTATTGTTTTTTCTTTTTCCCTTTTTTCATGTTTGATCTTGCATAATTTTCTTCAATATCTTTTGGGGGTGAGAGAACGGATCTCCGCTTTCCTCCACTTGTCGGTTCTTTTTCTTCTTGATTTCGATGCTTTTTATTTGATGCTATCAAAAAATTGCCCTTTTCATTGATCTTTTTAGTTTCACTTCGATTTAAATTTAAAAGAAGTAATTTGCTTGGTATAAACCAAGGTTTCATTTTATATGTCTTATAAATTAACAAAAATTCTGGGAAGAACCAAAGTTCCAGATTGGATATGGGATGCTTTAGCATTTTTTCATTCATTCCCATCCAATCGTAAAACCCCTTATGAGAGTTTGGTAAATTGATCTCTGGGATCTTAAGATAAAAAAAATCTTTTTTAGAAATTATTTGCGAATTTTTAGTACGAATTTGAGTATTTTGATTTCTATTGGTATCGATTATGATCCAGGCCTCAATATCGACTTTTTGTATAAGATCAAATTGAAAAATTTTCCAATCAAAATATTTTCGATCGGCTGGTTTTTCCATATGGATCTTTCCTAGATCATTTTTAATAGGGATGTTCCTCAGCATATCAAAAAAGTTTTTTTTAGGCGCGTTATAAGAAATTTCTTGGTTCGGATTTCCTTGAAGGGGAGATCCATAAAAAAAGCATTCCGTTTTCTTTTCATAATGAATAAATTTATATGATAAAAGATCAGATTGATAGTATTTTAGAAAATTCTCTTTTTGATTAGATAATGAATATACTTCCAATTGTTTTTGTTTTTTGGAACTCATTAAGGGGTTGTTTTCATATGAATGCCGTTTGCTAAAATTTTCCTTTTTAGCTATACGATGCTGACGAAATGTATTTCGCCATTTTTCTGGTATTAATCTAGACCATCCAATCTGAGATAAATGGTATTGATAATGTCCTCTTAACCAGCTTTTCCATGGATTCATTTCATAACTCGGAAGTTTGTTATCTGCTGATTTCGAATCAAGCATTCCTTGTGTTTCAAAAGAATCCTTTATTTTAGCCTTAAGGAAAAAGGGGATTCGTTGATATTGAACCACAAATCTTAACAAGTTATTAACTTGGATTTTTCCTAATTTATAAAATACATATGGTTGTGGCACGTAGGATAAGTCAGAAAAAATATGTGAATTTGCTTTAATATTACTAATATTCTCAAGTTCCTTTCTTATAATTATACTCGAATTAGACGGAATTGTAGTTTTCTTTTTTTTATTAATTCTTTCTTGTTTTCTTTCATTATTGTAAATGGATTTATCAATAATTTTTTTTGTTAATTTAAGAAAAAGTTTTGTATTTATTCTGGCAATATTAATGATATATAAAAATATATCCGTGTATATTTTTTCAATGAAAAATTTTACAAAAGGGGATAATTTACAGATTAATCGAGCATTTCTTCTTTTTAACATTTTGAACATTTGCTGTTTTTCTAATTTTTTAGCATTAGAACTTGTAGGACTAAGATTATTTATTCTTGGAGTTACTTTTTTTTTCTCTTTTGTGATTCTTTCTATTTGATTTCGAATTGTACTTGTTCTATCAGCCAGATCCTCCATTTTTTTTTCTGTCAATGAAGAGTTTGTCCAAGTCGGAGATGCAATTTGCATTTGACTAAATGATTCGTGAATCATTTGATTGTTTATTATGGAATCTTTTTCTTCTTTAATTTGGCTTGATTTATCGACTCCGACTTCTCTTAATCTAAATAATAGAATTGGATTTACTTTTGAAAGTTCTTTTATTATTCTTTTTCTAAATCTTTTTCTAAAAAAAACACTTTTGATAACTCGTTTTTTTGTTTCTTTTGAAACTTTTCGAAGTAATTTTATTTTGATTTTGAAAACTGTTAGAACTCGAAAATACTTCTTTTTGAATTTTCCAATTTTTTTTGCGAATTCCTTTAAAATGGGTTTAAAAAAGGAAGGTTTTTTTCGGGGTGCACAAAAGGGGAATTCCGTTTCCATTCCCCAAACTGTTAAAAAACAAGAATCACCTCCTTCTTTTGTCTTTTTCATTAGATCTTTCTGAGAGGATCGTAGTTTCGCTTTGTGCCAAGGTTTCAGACAGAAAGGAAATACGATTTTTATTTGAATACCTTCTGTCAACCAATTTTTTGGAAATTCGGTTTGGGATAATGGAATACCATTATAGGTGCATTTAATATAGATCTCTTTATTCCATTCTTGGAAATCCTCAGCCCATTCAGGACGTTGCAATAGGAATATCCGTCCAATATTTTTGGCAATTATCAATGAAGGGAATAGAATATATTTTCTAAAAATAGATTGAGTTAGTAACACGCAACCTCTTATTCCTTGCGCAAATGGAATACGATTCCAATCCTCTGCGACTTTTATTCGTGCTTTTTCCTTTCTTTTGTTGTTTTCTTCGTTTTCTTTTCTTTTTGTTTGTTCTTTTGTATACTCTCCAATTTGGAATGCTTCCCCTTTTTCCAACCCATTTTTAAAAATTAGTTTAATCAATCCGGAAATATTAAAATAAGAGGGAGGGGATTTGTGTAGTCTCTCCAAAAAAAGAGGGGACTTCACATTTGCTTGAAACAATTCGAAAATAACCACTTTACGCCTTTGAGCCCGCATAGAACCTTTGATTATACCGCGCCGAAAGTCTGATTGTTGTGAATAGCGCATTAAAGTCACGTCGGTTTTTGTATCGGACATTCTTCTATGCACAGTCTTAGAAGTACCCTTGGCAGCAGTCAAAATGACTACACGCTTGCCCCTTCTTGAACGAATTTGATGACCTATTGGTATGTCTTCTTTATATTTTCTTGATTGTTGTTCTAAATCGGTGATTAATTTGTATGACCGTCGGGGGACGTTTTTAGTGATTTCGTTTATTCTAATCGATTTTCTGTCAATTTTTTGACCATTAACATCAGTTACAATTTTATTTAAATTTAATAAATAGTTAAAATATTTTGTTTCTTTTTGAGAATCTATTTCTCTTTCTGAAAATAAATAAAGGCTACTCGGATTTAGATTCGTAGATCCCGATTCTTTAACAAATTTACTTATCAAAGTTAAAAAATTAACAATTTCTGTTGATAATGATTTTTTCTCAAATCTATTTATTTTTTGGTCAAATTCTTGGTAATCAGTATCCGGTAGAAGTATACCGTGAATTCGATTTATCCCAAACTGATCTAGGAAATTTTCTATCAAAGTTTTTTTTCGGGTTGAGGGCGAAGGGCTTTTGTAGATTGTTTTCCGATATGATCCGTTCAGGAAAGGATCATACCTTTTTGATAAGTATTCTTTTGTCGAATGGTCATTCCACAATCGAGTCCGTGTTTCGAGTATATTCAAATAACTATTTTCTTTGTCTAAAGCTTTAATTCGATTTAGAAACTCGTTGTTAAAACTGTTCTCTTTTTGTTTGTTGGTATAAACCCAAGGGTTATATAGTTCATTAAATGAAAATTTTTCGATTGTAGGCGGGGATATCCTTGATATCCTTTTTTTTATCATTTCAAAAAAAATGGATAAACTCGGAGGATATGTAAAAGAGATTCTTTCTTTTCCATCACTTTGACATATGTCAAAAAAATATTGTGACATCTCATTTCTGACAGCCTTGTCAAATCGTTTATTTTTTATGTATCGAAATGGTCGATTCCATCGCTTCGAATCAAAAAGAATAGTTACAAGAGGTTTGTCATCGATTTTTTTAATTAGTTCTTTATTTTCAGTTTTTTGATCAACTATTT